AATAAATTAGTATGGGAAAAAAAATTGTAGCAATTGTTAAATTAGCACTAAAAGCAGGGAAAGCCACGCCAGCACCACCCATTGGTCCTGCTTTAGGTCAACATGGTATTAATATCGGTTTATTTTGTAAGGAATACAATGCAAAAACAGCAGATAAAGGTGATCTTGTTGTTCCTGTCGAAATTTCAGTTTTTGAAGATCGAAGTTTTACTTTTATTCTTAAAACACCACCTGCTTCAGTATTATTAAAGCAAATTGTAAAAGCAAAAAAAGGCTCGTCAACTCCTAATAAAGTAAACGTTGGAAAAATTACCCGTGCAGAACTTGAAGAAGTTGCTAAAGTAAAAATAGTCGATCTTAATACACAAGACATCATCAAAGCAATGAAAATAATTGAAGGAACTGCCAAAAATATGGGTATTTTGATTGAAGGTTAATAATTAAGGAAAAAATTATGAAACATAGTTCAAAGCGCTATAAAGAATTAACAAAAAAAGTTGAAAAAATATTGTATTCACCAGAAGAGGCGGTTAATGTGCTGAAAAATACAGCAACAGCAAAATTTGAAGAATCTGCGGAAGCACATGTCTCACTAAATATAGATCCAAAATATGCAGATCAACAATTACGTGCAACGGTTATTTTCCCTTTTGGGACTGGAAAAAAAGTTCGTGTTGTTGCTATTGTAAAAGATACTGAATTATATAATCCTAGCGAATTAAAAGTAGAAAAAATTGGTTCTGAAAACTTGATTGAAGAAATTAATCAAGGATACCTTGATTTTGATGTTTTAATTGCTCAAACAGAAATGATGCCGAAACTAGCTAAACTTGGGCGATTACTTGGACCAAGAGGTCTGATGCCATCTGCTAAAGCGGGAACTATGACAAATGATGTCAAGTCTGCCATAGAAGAATTCAAAAAAGGAAAAATAGAATATCGTGTTGATAAAACTGGTATTGTGCATGTAAATTTTGGAAAAACTAATTTTCAAGCTTCTGAATTAATTGAAAATCTGAGAACGTTTTATCGTTCAATAATGGAAAATAAACCTACTGGAGTTAAGGGACGTTATTTTAAAAGTTTCCATTTATGCTCAACAATGGGACCATCAATTGAAATTGATTGGAATATTTTTTAATCCTAAAATAATTTAGATATTTTTTTCTAAATCTACGCTTATCTCATTCAATATTAAATTTAATTTATATAACCATAGATTTGAGTTAAAATAAAAATGTCAGATAAAGAAAAAATTGAAAAAATTGTAGAACTTATAAAAAATCTTTCCCTTTTGGAAGCGTTTGAGCTTGTAAAAGATTTAGAGAAGACTTTTGGTATTGATGCCTCGTCATATGCAAGAACTGCTGCGCCTGTAGCAGTTGCAGGAGGTGCTGCAGCAGCACCCGCTCAAGAAGAAAAAACTGAATTTGATGTTATTTTAGAAAATGTACCTGCAGATAAAAAGCTTGCAATCTTAAAAGTAGTTCGTAGTATTACAGGTTTAGGATTAAAAGAGGCTAAAGATTTAGTTGAATCTGCACCAAAAGCTATCAAAGAAAAAGCAAGTAAAACTGATGCAGATAGTTTCAAAAAACAAATTGAAGAAGCTGGTGGAAAAGTAGCTCTTAAATAATATAAAATATTAAAAAGATTATTCTAATTTATAATACTGTAAATTTAACTAGTTAAATTTACAGTATTATAAATCAATAGGGATAGTAACTTAATTCGGTTAGAGTACCGCCCTGTCACGGCGGAAGTTGCGGGTTCGAGTCCCGTCTGTCCCGATAAAATTATTCTTCAACTAACTTTGAAGAAAGTGCTAGACGTGTTTTAGCAGCTTTTGTTTCTTTTAGTTGTCTTCCATACTCATCAAAGTTATCAAGTTTTAGAATCATTAAATATGCACAAGCTTCATCTAATAATTCTTCTAATAAATTTTCCTCCTCTTCTGCTGAACTTACAGAAGCAAGTTTATTAGAATATTTAGGTGAGTTAATTAACTTCTCAACACGATCAAGAAGAAGTTCATCAAACGGTATGACTGGTTCTAATTTAAGATTTTCAGATTGGCTAAGCCGTACTTTTTTCGTTTGATAAAGAAGGCTACGAATTTCAAATCCGTCAATAGTTTCTTTTTGTAAGATTTTGTTAGCCAATTTTGTAATAAGTTCTCGATTTTGACGAACAATAGTTAAAGCTTCCATAAAAGCATAATAAACTAGTATTCTTATATTTGTATCAATAAGGAAGGCTAACTGATTTGAATATGATTGTCTACCGTTGCGCATGAAAGCATCTTGAGGTTGAGACTGTCGGAAGGCAACGGGTCCTAAAGGTGACATACCAAATTCTGTTACCATTTGGCGAGCAATATAAGTTGCTAGTTGTATATCATCAACTGCTGCAGTTGTTACTTCAGCTTTACCAAAAAAAATTTCTTCTGCGGCTCGACCAGCCATTAATGTAATCATGCGAGTTAATAATTGATTACGTGAGAAAAGAGTCTCTTCACTTGGAATATAAGTTGTTGAAGAACGTCGTCTTCCTCGAGGAATTAATGAAACCGAATCTACAGGATCGTGGTATTCTAATAGAGAGGCCGTTAAAGCATGTCCTATTTCATGATAAGCTAGTAATCGTTTTGAACGAGTTTCTTCCAATGGTGGTGCTTGAATACCACCAGTAACTTTATCTAATGCCTCATTTACACGCTTCATTGTGGTTTCTTTTTCACTATAACGTGCAGTTAATATAGCAGCTTCATTAAGTAAATTTGCTAAATCAGCACCAGAAAAACCAGGTGTACGTTTTGCAACTGTTTCCAATAAAACTTCTTTAGAAAGTTTTTTATTACGAGCATGAACCTTTAAGATTGATAAACGAGACTTATAATCTGGTAAACCAACAACTAATTGACGATCGAAACGACCTGGTCGAAGCAATGCTGAGTCTAAAATATCAACACGGTTTGTTGCAGCAATAACAATGACACCATTGTTTGTCTCAAAACCATCCATTTCAGTAAGCAATTGGTTTAATGTTTGTTCACGTTCATCATTACCACCACCAACACCTGCGCCTCTTTGTCTACCGACAGCATCAATTTCATCAATAAAAACGATACAAGGGGTATTTGCTTTTGCGCGTCGAAATAGATCCCTTATTCTAGATGCACCTATACCAACAAACAATTCAACGAACTCAGAAGCTGAACAGCTTAAAAAAGGTACTTTAGCCTCACCTGCAATTGCTTTTGCTAATAAGGTTTTCCCGGTTCCTGGAGGTCCTGAAAGTAATACTCCTTTTGGAATTCTTGCTCCAACTCTTGTATAACGTTCCGGTTTTTTTAAAAAACTAACAATTTCTTGAAATTCTTCTTTAACTTCATCAATCCCAGCTACATCATCAAATCCTACTTTTGTTACTGGTGCTCTTTCAAATCTTCCTGGTGCTTGGAAAAATTGTCTAAAATCAAATGAACTAAACGGATTAAATAAACCACCACCGTTTTTATTTTTTCCAGAACCTTGGTTATCCTCAAAAAGAGTCATTACTAATCCACTTACAATAATAAACCCAATAATTCCTATAGGGATCCACAATAAAGCTGGAAATTCAAAGCCTTTTGTCGATGCGTCTATAGCATGAACATCTAAATCGATATTGGCTTCTTTTAATTTTCTTATAAGTTTTACATCTTTATTAGGTATATTTACACCTAAACGCTCTATACGATCTGACGAATCAGGCAATGAGGCTTCAAAAATGGCAAATTTTGCGTTGTTATATAAATCAACTTTTTGAACCCAGCCGTTATCTAAATATTCTAAAAACCTACCATATGTAACAATCGCTGTCGGTGCAGTGTTTAATACTTTCGTATCGTTTGCCGACAGTAAAATTGATGATCCACTAAATCCTTGATTTATAAATGAAACAACCATAATAACTTTAATCCTTTCACACAATTAACGAAAACTCTAATTACAAATTTAACTCATAAGTAATTATTTCCCCTAGCTAGTATTATAGTAAGTTTTAAAATGTTTTTCTCCGGATAATTAAAAAACTTTGATGTTTACTTTCTTTTTTAACTTTCTGCATAAAAAGTTATTAAAAGATTAAACTAATTTTGTTGTATTTATCAACTTAAGGAGAAAATTATATGGTAGACATTAAGAAAGGGTCTATTGTGAGAATTTTACGCAAAGAATCTTATTGGTACAAAGACACAGGTAGTGTTGTCGTTGTTGATCAAAGTAAAGTCCTTTATCCTGTCTTAGTTCGTTTTAATAAAGTTAATTATAGCGGAACAAACACGAATAATTTTAATTTTGATGAGGTCGAAGTAGTCTCAAGTAGTCAAAAATAATTAGTCATAAAAAATGTCCCAACAGCATAGGAATTCCTATGCTGTTGGGACATTTTTTTTATTTAGACAAAGTATTCCAATCTACATCTACGTTTTCTAATAATAAAGAAGAATTGTAAATTTGAATAATAATAATTAAGAAAACTAAAAATAATGCCATAACAACGCCCATGATTGGAGTACTTCCCCATCCTGGCCCAACTTTGGCATATTCCGAGTTTAATGGACGTAAAATATTACTTAATTTTGTTTCGTATACCATTTTATTTTTAGTTAACTATTTATATTATCGTAATAATTAAAATTTGATGAATTTTAAAATCGATTAAATTTGATATATAATAATTCAACCGATTTAGCAATCTAAACAGAAAAGCTAAATAGGTTAAAAAGAATTAAAGGAGCTGATTATTATGGCTGTCGAAAAATTTATAATTGAATCAGAGAGCACACCACTCAATGTTGAGGAGAATGATCCTGCCATAATTTTGGTAGTTTTCATTGTTTCTGTTTTATTGGGGATTGTTGCATATTCGATTTACGTAGCGTTTGGTCCACCTGCCTCGAATTTAAGAGACCCTTTTGAAGAACATGAAGATTGATAAATAAACCGCCCTTAGGGCGGAATATATTATTTGCTAGTGATTCTAGGTGGCTCACGGAAAAATACCGAGAAAAACAACACCATTAATGTTCCAATTAGTAAGAATGTATAGACAAGTGCTTCCATTTTAGATTTCCTTATTTTGAACTATATAAATTTATACAAATCCTTGAGGTCTTGTTGTTTCATCACCAATTTTTGCATAAACACCAAATTCAACTTGCTTAGTAATACTTGCGTCAATACCTGTGAATACATCACGGAATAATGTTCTTGCACCGTGCCATAAATGGCCTAGGAAGAAGATTAATGCAAAGTTTGCATGACCAAAAGTATACCAACCACGTGGACTACTACGGAAAACCCCATCAGATTCTAAACTAGTACGATCAAATTCAAATACTTCACCTAACTGGGCTTTACGTGCATATTTTTTAACCGTAGGTGCGTCCTTAAATGTTTGACCATTTAATTTACCACCATAGAAACTTACATTAACACCAACTTGCTCAATACTATATTTTGATTCAGCACGACGGAAAGGAATGTCAGCACGAACAATACCATCTTTATCTAAAAGAATTACAGGGAATGTTTCGAAGAATGCAGGCATTCGACGTACACTTAATTCACGACCTTCCTTATCTGTAAAGATTGGATGTCCTAACCAAGCTTCTGCAATCCCATCCCCTTTGTTCATTGGACCGGCACGGAAAAGACCACCTTTTGCAGGGTTATTTCCAATGTAATCGTAGAATGCCAGTTTATCGGGAATTCTTGACCATGCTTGTGATTTAGAAAGACCTTCTGCTAGAGAATTTTCAACCCTACGCTCAACTTCTTGTTGGAAGTAACCACTATCCCATTGATAACGTGTTGGGCCAAAAAGCTCAATAGGAGTTGTCGAAGATCCGTACCACATAGTTCCTGTAGTAACAAATGCAGCGAAGAATACAGCACCAATACTACTAGAAAGTACTGTTTCGATATTACCCATTCTTAAACCACGATATAAACGTTGTGGTGGTCGAACAACAATATGGAAAACTCCAGCAAGTACACCAAAGATACCAGCAGCAATATGGTGTGCAGCTACACCGCCTGGATTAAATGGATTGAAACCATCAGCTCCCCAGCTAGGTGCTACACCTTGAACTTTTCCTGTTAAACCGTAAGCATCAGACACCCAAATACCAGGTCCAAATAAACCTGTTACGTGGAAAGCACCGAACCCTAGACAAAGTAAACCTGACAAGAAAAGGTGTATACCAAAAACTTTTGGTAAATCAAGTGAAATTTCTTCGCTTCTGGGATCACCAAAAACTTCAAGGTCCCAGTATACCCAATGCCAGATTGATGCTAGGAATAATAGTCCTGATAGAACAATATGTGTTAGTGCTACACCCTCTAGACTCCATAGTCCTGGGTTTGAACCACTTTCACCTGTTACTGTCCATCCTCCCCAAGAGTCAGTTACACCTAATCTTGCCATAAAAGGCATTAGGAACATTCCTTGACGCCACATAGGGTTTAAAATAGGATCAGATGGATCAAAAATTGCCAGTTCATATAATGCCATAGAACCTGCCCAACCAGAAACTAATGCAGTATGCATGATGTGTACTGCTAAAAGACGGCCTGGGTCATTTAGGACTATTGTGTGAACACGATACCAAGGTAAAGCCATTGTTTGTTGTCCTTAAAAAGGTTTGACTTTCTTACTTATTGTGAAAATTTAAATATTAAAAATTCTAAAATAAAATCACTGAAAGTTTTCAAAAAAGTTAGTATAATTGAATTATAAAACCGAAAACCCGGATGAAGAATTTTAGAAACATAAGGAAATGTAAGGTTTATTATGGCATCTTATAACGTAAAATTAGTTTTCCCTACAGATGATACGGATCAAAATCGTGTTATTAAATGTAACGATGATGAGTATATCCTAGATGCAGCTGAAGAACAAGGTTTTGAATTACCTTATTCTTGTCGTTCAGGTTCATGCTCAACGTGTGCAGGTCGTGTCCTAGGTGGAACAATTGATCAATCAGAACAATCTTTCCTTGAAGATGCGCAAATTGCTAAAGGTTTCGTTTTAACCTGCGTAACATATCCAACTTCTGATTGCCAAATTTTAACTAATCAAGAAGATGAACTATATTAAATAATATTTAAAAATGAAGCTTAAATTTGGTATCAATTTCAAATGTACCAAATTTAAGCTTCATTTTATTTTTAAGTATTAGGGAAAACTATAGAAATATCAATACCAGCAGGAAAATTAATTCTTGCAAGTAAATTTATATAATTTTTTCGAGGTAAAACTAAATCAAAGAACCATTTATGTCTACGTACTTCAAATTGTTCTTGAGAATCTTTATCAATATGAGGGGAACGTAGTAATGAATAATAACGTTTTCTTACCGGTAAACGAACAGGACCATTTATCTTTGTAACCAATTTATATAATTTATCCAGGCGTTGTAACTCACCTACAAGTATTGAAGCTGTAATTCTCAACACTTCTGGATTATAGGCTTTTAAACGGATCCGACAAATTGTTGGTCCATCTTTTATAATTTTTTCACTCATTAAAATTGATAATAAGTTTTAGTTTATTTTATTCAAGAATGCTAGAAACAACACCAGCACCAATTGTTCTACCACCTTCACGAATAGCAAATCGCATTCCTTCCTCAATAGCAATCGGCGAAATTAATTCTGCTGTCATTTTAATTCTATCCCCAGGCATAACAAGTTCGGCATCTGTACCATCGTCTGCTTTAAACGCATTAATATTTCCAGTAACATCAGTTGTACGAACATAAAATTGTGGTCGATATCCGGTATTAAATGGAGTATGTCTTCCACCTTCTTCTTTTTTAAGAACATAAACCTGTGCCTCAAAACGTTTATGAGGTTTAATTGTTCCTGGTTTTGCCAATACCATTCCACGTTGAATGTCATTTTTTTGCACACCACGAAGTAATATACCTATATTGTCACCGGCAAATCCTTCATCAAGTGTTTTCTGGAACATTTCTAGACCAGTAACAGTTGTTGATTTAGTTTCATTTATACCAATAACTTCAATGGTTTCACCAACTTTAACTTTTCCACGTTCAATTCTTCCAGTTGCAACAGTGCCTCGACCTGTGATAGAGAATACGTCTTCAACAGCCATAAGGAATGGTTTATCTACATCCCTTTGAGGAGTTGGAATATATTTGTCAACGGAATCCATTAAGGCAAAAATTTTGTCAACCCATTCATTTTCACCTCGTGCTTTAACAGTACCTCCTGTTACAGCTTCTAAAGCAAGTAATGCAGAACCAGATACAAATGGGATATCATCACCAGGGAAATCATAATTTGATAATAACTCGCGAACTTCAAGTTCTACAAGTTCTAAAAGTTCAGCATCATCAACTTGATCAGCTTTATTTAAGAAAACAACTATGTGAGGTACACCAACTTGTTTTGCTAATAGAATATGTTCACGAGTTTGTGGCATAGGTCCATCTGCAGCTGAAACTACTAGAATCGCTCCATCCATTTGAGCAGCTCCAGTAATCATATTTTTAACATAGTCCGCGTGGCCTGGACAATCAACATGAGCATAATGTCTTGTTTCTGTCTCATATTCTACGTGTGCTGTATTAATTGTAATACCACGTGCTTTCTCCTCAGGCGCTGCATCAATTTCATCGTATTTTTTGGCTTTTGCGTTACCAATAAGTGAAAGAGCGCTTGTAATAGCTGCGGTTAAAGTAGTTTTGCCATGATCAACATGACCAATAGTTCCAATATTTACATGTGGTTTTTTACGTTCAAATTTTTCGCGAGCCATATTTTTAAAATTTTCAGGGTAATAATTATTATTATAACTTTAAGACGAATATATTTATTTTTGTCGAGTTCGGAAGTAACTAAATGCTCGGTTGGCTTCAGCCATACGATGAACTTCTTCTTTTCTACGAATTGAGCTTCCAATACCCTTTGCAGCATCCATTAATTCACGTGCGAGTTTCGTGGACATATCCTTGCCACTTCTTTCGCGCGAAAACCTAATCAACCATCTAAGAGCTAAGTTTGTTGATCTTAAACCTTTAATTTCAATTGGAACTTGATAAATAGCTCCACCTACTCGACGAGGTTTTAACTCAACAACAGGGCTAACATTTTTTACAGCCCGTTCTAAAGTCATCAACCCATCAGTACTTGTTTTTTCTTGAATATAACTTAATGCTTGGTATAAAATTTTTTGAGCAATTTTCTTTTTACCATTTTTCAGTACACGAAGGATAAATAGATTTACTAAATAACTATTGTACAATGGATCTGGACCAGGCAATCGTTTTTTACTACGTTTTCTTCTTGACATAATTTATTTTGTAGGTTTACGAGCTTTTCTTGCTCCATATTTTGATCTTCCTTGAGAGCGTTTTGTAACACCAACAGTATCTAAAGCACCACGTATAACTCTGTATCTTACTCCAGGCAAATCTTTTACACGACCACCTCTAATTAAAACAATAGAGTGTTCCTGAAGATTATGTCCTTCTCCTGGAATATGTGCTGTTATTTCGAATCCAGAAGTTAGTCTTATTCGAGCAACTTTACGCATTGCTGAATTAGGCTTTTTAGGTGTGATTATATATACACGTGTGCAAACACCACGTCTTTGCGGACATGCTTTTAAAGCTCCTGCTTTACTTTTTCTTTTTATTAATAGTCTTTCTTTTCTAATAAGTTGTTGGACTGTAGGCATAAATTAATTATTTTCTTCAATTTGTATTTGATATTTTTTCATAAATCTTTCCACACGACCTTCTGTATCAATAATCTTTTGTGAACCTGTGAAAAATGGATGATTCCCTGACCAAATATCAACTTGAAGTTCTGGCTTTGTTGAAGCAACAGTCATAATTAATTGACCATCACAAAGTACTTTTGTTTTTGGATACCATGTTGGGTGTATTCCCTGTTTAGGCATTTTTGTTGTTCTCCTTATTTTATCGTTTAGAATATTGTGAAGCTTTTCTGGCTTTTTTCAAACCATATTTTTTTCTTTCTTTTATTCGAGAATCTCGTTGAAGTAAACCGAGACTTTTTAGTTTAGATCTTTTAGAGTTATCAAAAAAAGCTAAAGCACGCGCAATACCTAGCCTTATTGACTGTATTTGACCTTCTACTCCTCCACCAAACGTCTGTATTTCTACATCATAGGTGTTTGCTAGTCCAAAAATATGTAAGGGGAAACGACAATTTTCTAAAGATTCTACAGAGTTTTGAAAATATTCAATTCCTGTAATTTTGTTTATTTTTACATCACCATTTCCTGGTATTAACCTAACGCGAGCGATTGCAGATTTCCGTCTGCCTATGGCTATACCTGTGTTTTGAGACTCATTAATTTTTGTCATAAGTTCCGAGTTCAATTTATTTTTTATACGTCAATATTAATCGGATTTTGAGAAATATGCGGATGTTCACCACCAACATAAACTTTTAACCTTCTATGAATGTGACGTTTTATAAAACCTGAAGGAAGCATTCGTTTTATAGACAATTCAAAAATTCTATGTGGGAATTTTTGATGTAATATAGCAAAAGGCTGCTGCCGAAGTTCACCAGGTTTTCCAGTATGGGAATAATAGACTTTTTGTGTCTTTTTTCTCCCCGTTAGATTAATTTTATCAGCATTAATAACAATAACATAATTCCTAAATTTTGTTGCAGGGGAGTATGTTCTATTTTGTTTACCTTGGAGAATTAACGAAACTTTTGTTGCTAAACGCCCCAATGTTTGATTATTTGCATCAATTACAAACCACATAGGTTCTTCCTGATGCTTTGATGTTATATAAGTATCTTTCATCTGTTACTAAAATTATATTCTTAATTTTTAAATAGTTTCCCAATTTGCTAAACTAATATCTTTCCAAAAACCAAATTTAGAAATTGCTTGTTTTAATTCAAGAAATTCTTTATTCGTAAAGCCAATATTCTTAAAAGTTAACAAAGGTGTTTTAATAATATTACCCAAAGTTGAAATTCCATTACGTCTGAGTAAAAGTTCTATGTCAACAGGTAAGTTTAAGTTTATTAAATCTATTTTTTTGCATAGCTCATCAAAGTAATTTTTTGCAAAATGTTTTGATTGCTGATTTGATATATTATTAATATCAAAACTAGATGTTACGTTATAAGAACTTGCAAAAACATAAGATAAAGGGAGAAACAAGGATAATGCGCCGTAAAGTTCTTGGATAGCATCTTGAACTGCTAAAACAGGTTCAATAGAACCATTTGTTGCAATGGAGATTCTTAGATATTCAGGAGTTTGATTCAGACCTGATTTTGTTAATTCCATATATTCGGAAAAATAACTACCTACAACATTAATTATTTCAAAACTACAAGACTGAATGGGTGCATAAATTGGATCAACCAAAATAGAATCCAGAGGTAAGGATTTCGGGCTATCTTTTGTTAAAATATTAACAGATTTTTTTGGAGCTTTTTCATCTTCATTGAAAGCTTTTTTCTTTCTTTGATTGATAGAACGCTTTAAATCATTTACAGGTAAACTTTCGTTATTATTATTATTATTTACCTGATTAGTAGTATTTATTGTTGTTGCTGATCTTAAGGGTATACCACTTTCAAACCTTGTACGAGCTGGTGAGCTTAACACTAACGCTAAATTAAGTGTATATCCTTCGTTAAGTGTACATAAATAGTGATAAGGATTTACCAACGATAATCCATAGGGTAAGATAATATCCGCAGCCGTAACAATAGCTGGTCCTTTTTTTTGTAATCTAGCTGTACCTAAAAAAGGAAAAATATTTGCTTTAATTACTACTTGTTGTAAATTTAATGAAAATTCAAAAACATCTTCACGAAGTGAATTACCTTGATATAAATCACCATGTGCACTTGTTATAGCAACTGTTTTTGAATTTCCCATCATAACACGTCTTAATGCTACACCAACGGTTGTAGCCATAGTTTTTTTAAATGGTCCAAGTTGAAATTGAAAAAAAATTTGACCAGTTTTTTTATCAACAAATCGTTTTTCAATTTTCATTATTAATTGACTCATTTTTAGTCTAATGTTCCTATTAATTAATAATTAAACACGACGTCTTTTTGGAGCCCTACAACCATTGTGAGGAACACCAGTTTTATCCTCAATAGATACTATTCCTAGTCCACTTGCATGTAAACCTTTAATTGCTAATTCACGACCACTGCCCGGTCCATTTATAATTACTCCCACTTTTTTTAAGCCTAGTTTTAAAGCTTGAGCAGTAGCTGTTCTTGCTGCGACCTGAGCAGCATATTGTGTTTTTTTTCGGCTTCCTTTAAAACCATTGCTTCCTGCAGAAGACCAAGCAAGAACATTTCCTTGTAAATCAGTGATAGAAATTATCGTGTTATTGAATGTAGCATGAATACAAGCAAACCCAACAGATATATTTAATTTTCTTTTTGGTTTATTTATTTTTCGGTTCATTTTTATTGTGGCAGTGTGTAACAAAATTTTATAAATCAATAAGATTTATAACTTAAATTTATTTAAATTTTTTTGTACCTGATCTAGCTCTTTCCCTTTTTCTTGTTTGAGAATTTGTTTTAGTTCTTTGACCTCTTACAGGTAAACCTTGAATATGACGACGTCCACGATAACAGTTTATTTCAATCAATCTTTTAATGTTTAATGTAACAAGTCTACGTAGATCTCCCTCGGTTACGTAATTGTTTTCAATAATATCCCTTAATCTACTTACTTCCAAATCGGTTAAATTTTTTGTACGTTTTATTGGATCTACTTCAGCAGCTTTTAATATTTTTACAGCTCTAGTAGGACCAATTCCATATATATATGTAAGCGCAATTTCAATATGTTTTTGATCCGGTAAATCTACACCTGATATTCTAACCATAATTTTTTTTTTTATTATTCAAGAATAAAATGTTAACCTTGACGTTGTTTATGTTTTGGATTTGTACAAATAACGCGTATAATCCCAGCACGACGAATAACTCGACATTTTTCGCAAATTTTTTTGACAGATGGACGTACTTTCATAGTTAATTAAAAAATTTAAATTATATAAGGCTGTTTATTCAAAATTTTGTTTATCAGTAGTAACTAACTGAAATTCCTTTGTGAAAATTTTCTGATCCACTTCTAATAAACCACTAAAGAAAATAATTAATGAACTTAAATAGGAACGTAAATCTAATTGTGGTGAAAAAAACGCAATTAGTTCAGTTAATTGTGTCAATAAAACAAGAATAATACCACCCGAAAGATATACTTTTTTTAATTCTGTTTTTAAATAGAGAAGTGTTGGTTCACCAGGTGGCTGATTATCTACACTAATTGACATTTTCTGCAATTGATTTGTTATTGTTAGTGGATCAATTTGTATTATTGAACAATAATAACTTAACAAAACTATAAATATAGAACGAATTATTATTATTAACCAGGTAATACTTTGAAGACTACTCAAGTGGAATTGATTAATAAGTAAGGATTCAAATATTCTAACTAAAGATTCTGTTGAAATTAATGCCATTACTGCTCCTGGATTAAGCGTAAATGGCAAATTAGTGAATGGCATTGTTTCACTATAAAATTGTTTTGAAGATATTAAAGGAAATTCTCTTAATGAACGTGCAAAAATTGTTACAACAAGCGAAAGAAGGAAAATATAAATAAAAAATATTGGCAAAAATGAAACTGTTGAAGCGGTTAAAATTTTTGCAAATAAACGAACAATTTCATCTAATATAGTTGTAAAGGACAAAATTAAACTTGTACCACTTGTATAAATATTTTCAGTTATAATTTCACTCATCCAAACTAACAACATTGAGCCTGTAACTAAAAGCAATCCCAAAACAAAAAATTTTGTTACACTAGGGCCATATATGTATGGTGAAAGTTTGTTTACAAACCGAAAGGCCTGAAAACATGCAATTGCAATAGTTAAAATTTTATTTAACCTCGACAGTTTATTATTTGACGAACCTTCTTCTTCAGCTTCTTGTCTCCATTTTTTGAATGCCGGAATAAAATTGAATACTTGAAATAAAATTGAAGACGTTATTAAGGGTGTTATACCAATTGAAAGCAATGTTGGGCTATCAAGCTCTGGTAGTAAACCATAATTTAACCAAGGTAATGGAATTTTTTTTAGTAACCGGATGGATAAACCAATTAAAATTAATAAAATCAACTTATCTTTAGCAGATTTATTTAATTTATTTGGTGGATCGGAATTTAGATTGTTAGTCATAATTATTAATAATTATGAAGTTTTAGCTTCTCATAAAAAATTATTTATTGTATTCTTATTTTCAGTTTTTTGAGGTGTTTTATATTAATTTTAAAAACTAATTAAATTTTTAAACCTCTTCCTTAATTTAAGTTTTCCAAAATTGTTTAACTAATTTTTGATTTACGGTTTGTTAAGCGTTCCAAAGTTAATTTTCTTAATTTTGCTGTTACAGTTAAATATCGAAGACTTTGCAAAGCTTGCAAAGTAGCCTTAGCAGTATTTACTTTATTTTTTGAATTTATTTGTTTAGCTAAAATATTTCTAATACCTGCTAGTTCTAAAACTGCACGAATAGCTCCACCTGCAATAACGCCAGATCCTGGTGCTGCTGGACGTAAAACTATTAATGAAGCTCCATATGAACCTTTAATTTGATGTGGAATTGTTTTAGTCCGTGTTAATGGTATTTGAATACGATTTTGAATAGCACGATACTGGCCTTTTCGAATAGCATTTAAAACTTGATTAGCTTTTCCTATGCCAATACCAACAACTCCTTGTTGATTACCGACTACCACTAGTGCTCTAAAGCGTAAGGTTTTTCCACCTTTACCAACTTTACAAACTCTACGTATTTCGACAACTTTATGATTATGTGATTTTTCTTTTTGATCTGTACCTATCATTTATTAAAAGGGGCCCTCTTTAAAACAACATATATTCAAAATATTAAACCTGCTTCACGTGCTCCTTCTGCAAAAGCAGCAATTCTACCATGAAATGGATGAAATCTACGATCAAATACAACTTGGGATAAATTATTTTTTAATAAAATTGATCCTAAATATTTCCCCACTATTTTTGCTGCCTCACAGTTTTGCCCTGAAGACAAATCATTTTTAATTTTAGGATCTAAGGTCGAACAAGAAAATAAAGTTCTTGAAGTTTGATCATCTATAACTTGAGCATAAAAATGTTTTTGGGAGCGAAAAATCGTTAACCTAGGCCTATTTGGTGTTCCTTTAATAAGTTTCATATTTTATTTACTTGATTTACCAGCTTTTCTTTGGATAACTTCACCACGATACATAATACCTTTACCTTTATAAGGTTCTGGTGGTCGAATTGATCTAACCTTTTGAGCTACAAGACCGACAATTTCTTTATCAATACCTATTACACGTATAATTGTATTTGTTTCAACTTCAAACTTTATTCCAACTGGAGCTGGAATACGAACTTGGTGACTAAAACCGACACTTAAAACTAATGTTCCTTTATCTAAATTAGCTTTATAACCTACTCCTTTCATATCTAGAGTTTTTGTAAAGCCTTTGGTTACACCAATAACCATATTTGCTAAAAGTGAGCGATATAAACCGTGTAATTGACGAGATTTTCTTTCGTCATCTGCTCTTTTAACACTTAATCCTCCAGAATCCAACTTAATTATTTCTATATTTTTAGGTACGCTTTTTGTAATTTCACCTTTTGGGCCTTTAACTGAAATAGAGCCTTCAAGATTACGAAATTCGACGTCTTTTGGCACTTCGATAAGCAACTTTCCGATTCTTGACATTATATTATTTTTCCTTACCAAATATAACAAATAACTTCACCACCAACTCCTAATTCTTTTGCTTGTAAACTGGTTAATATCCCATTTGATGTCGATAATATTGCAATGCCTTGATTGCCAAAAATTGTAGGTATTTGGTTTTTATTTACATAAATCCGTAAACCTGGTTTACTAACCCTTTGTATACCACGGATAACTGATCTTTTTGGATTTGTTGAATAATATTTTAAATAAAGAAAAATATATTTTTGATTTTCTTTCTTTACAGTTTCATAACCACGTATAAATCCTTCAGCTTTTAATAAACGAGTTAACATATAATTCAATCTCGTGTAATCAACTTTGACTACTTTGTGGTTAACGAGATTTCCATTTCTTATCCTTGTTAACATATCAGAAATTGTATCATTTACCATACTTTTTAATTACACTGATTTTTTAAATGGAAAACCAAATTCACTTAACAATTCATAACCTTCAGCAGATGTTTTTGCGGTTGTTACAATTGTGATATTATACCCCCTCGATTGATCGATAATATTGTATGAGATTTCTGGAAAAACTAATTGCTCGAGAATTCCAAAATTATAATTTCCAAACTTATCAAATGCTTTATCGTCAAGTCCTCTAAAGTCTCTTACTCTAGGAAGAACTAAATTAATCAATCGTTCTAAAAAAGAGTACATTTTTTCTCTACGTAGTGTTACTGTAACACCCAATTCCATCTCTTCTCTAATTTTAAAACCTGCTATAGATTTTTTTGCCCTAGTAATAATAGGTTGTTGACCAGTAATTAATCTTACTTCCTCAACACTTTTTTGTAATATAGTTTTATTTTGAGCTGCTAAACCAAGACCGCGATTAACTTTAATTTTTATTATTTTAGGTATTTGATGAGGGTTTTTATAGCCAAACTTTTCACTTAAAGAAGGCACCACTTTTTCAATATACATTTGTTTATAGGGATGATTCATAAATAAAATTTTACATCTGATTTTTTATGATTTCAAATTACTTCAAAAGCAAGTGAAGCTATTTTTGAAAAGTTTTTTTCGCGAATTTCTCTTGCAACTGGACCAAAAATTCTTGTTCCAAGTGGGTTGTTTTCTTTATTGACTATTACAGCGGCATTGTCATCAAATTTCACTGGCATACCATCTACTCTTGAGACTGTTTTTCTTGTTCTTACTACTACTGCTCTAACAATCTCAGAACGTTTAACAGGCATATTCGGTATTGCCTCTTTGACAACCCCTATAATGATATCTCCTATGCGTGCATAACGGCAATTACTACCAAGTATCCGTATACACATAATTTTTTTTGCTCCGGTATTATCTATAACATTTAGATATGTTTGTGGTTGAATCATAAAATAAATTAAATTTTAAGAGTTTGTTTGTTGAAGTACTTGTTTTAATACCCAATGTTTATGACGACTCATGGGTCTACTTTGCAATAAAATTACTTTATCACCTAATTTTGCTTGACTAGTTTCATCGTGAGCTAAATATCGTTTAGTTCGAACTACAGTTTTTGAATAACGTGGATGACGAAATTTATTTTCAACTAGAACTACAATTGTTTTCTGCATTTTTGTACTAACAACGACCCCTACTTTTTCTTTTAAAGCCATATTAATTCCTCTATTAATTTTTTAATTATTATCCTTGCGAATTTTTCTTAAAGTTTTTGAACTGCTCAATTTTTCACGTTTACATGTTAATAATTGTGCTAATTCGTGTTTTGTATGGCGAAAAAGATGTGGTTGAAAAGATGAAAAGTTAACTTTTTGGATGCGCAAGAATAATAATTCTTTTTTCAATTTTAAAATTAATTCGTCTAATTCTTTATCAGTTAAATTTTTAAAATCTTTATATTTTGTTAGAGCCATTTTTAAATTTTAGATAAAACTTTTGTTTTAATTGGTAACTTATAGGCAGCCATTTTTAATGCTTGTATTGCCTGTGGCGCAGGAATCCCACTTAATTCAAATAAAATTTTTCCAGGCTTTACGACACTTACCCAATATGAAGGAGCACCCTTACCAGATCCCATACGAGATTCTTCAGCTCGAGCTGTAACTGGCTTATCTGGAAAAACCATAATCCAAAGTTTACCACCTCGACGAGTATAACGAGTAATTGTACGTCTTGTAGCTTCAATCTGTCTGGCAGTTAACCATACGGGTTCTTGTGCTTGTAAACCATGTTCACCAAACACTAGTTTACTATTTTGAATTTTCCCTCTTAATCTACCTCTTTGTTGTTTACGATATTTCGTTCGTTTTGGACTTAGCATATTTAATAATTTATAAGTAGTTATCGTCTACATACCCAAATCTTAACTCCAAGTGTGCCATAAATAGTTTGAGCTTTTTGAGATATATAACCCAAATCAGCTTGAATAGTATGTAATGGAACTCGCCCCTGTCTTACCCACTCACTTCTGGCAATTTCAGCCCCATTTAAACGACCCGCAATTTCTATTTTGATCCCTTTTTCTCTTGGTTTCAATTTAGCGCGTCTTGAAGCTTCCTTAAAATCCTTCATAGCAGATCTAATAGCACGACGAAATGGCATACGTTTTTCCAATTTTTTTGTCAATGATTGTGCCAAAATACCTGGTTCTGTATAAGGATGTCGAAGACGTTTAATCTTGATAATTAATTCATGTGTTGCGAGATGTTGTCTTAAAAAATTAGAAAAATGTATTTCAATCGGTACACGACTTAAATCTGTTTTTAATTTTGAAGGACTAACACCATAAATATTTACATATATTTGATTACTAGTCGGAGGATAAGAAATAGAAAGTTTTGAAAGATCTAAATTTTCGGCTTTACGTTGTTTTAAATTAGATAATGAATTTAAAAACTCATGAAATTTTTCACGTAACTCCGTATCTGCTTTAATAAATTTTGCATAATCTGAAAATTTCGCATACCATTTAGAACTATGTTCTTTTGTTATGCCAATACGAAATCCAATAGGGTGAACTTTTTGACCCACGGTTTTACTCCTATTCTTGAAATTTTAAATATTTTTATATGTTTTATCTCTAAGTATTATTCTTATATGTGATGAATATTTTAAAATTTGAAATATTCGTCCTTTTGCACGAGGACGGGCACGCTTAAGTATTGGTCCACGTCCAACAATAGCTTGAGAAACTACTAAATTTTCCTTTGAAATTTTTGCATTATTTATTGCATTTGCTGCCGCAGATTTTAAAACTTTACTAACAGGTTGACAAGCACGATAAGGTAAAAACTTAAGTAAAATTAGAGCCTCTTCGTAAGTGCAACCAGATATTTGTCGTAAAACTCTTTGAATTTTAATTGGCGACATTCGTATAAATTTGCCAACAGCTTGAGTTGATTTAGAATTTTTTGTTGTTATCATAAATTTTAATAACTTAATTATTTTCTTTTAGCTTTTTGGCCCGAAGTTTTAACTTTCAATTTTTTGTGTGAACGGAAATTTCTAGTTGGAACAAACTCACCCAATCTATGACCAATTAATTGTTCATTTATAAAAATAGGAACATGTTGCTTACCATTATAAACAGCTATAGTAGTTCCAATCATACTAGGTAAAATTACTGAGGCACGTGACCAAGTTTTGATTGTCTCTTGCTTTCCCGTTTTTTTTACTTTTGCAATTTTTGCTAAAAGATGATGTGCTACGAAAGGCACCTTCCAACTTGATCTAATCATAATATGTTTTTTCTTTAAATTTGATTAACTTCTTGATCTGATTATAAAACGTGAAGTAGATTTTTGAGATTTGCGAGTTTTAACACCTAAAGCAGGTTTTCCCCAAGGTGTACATGGATGTTTTCGACCAATAGGTGAACGACCTTCACCACCACCATGTGGATGATCGCAAGCATTCATTACTGTACCCCTTACAGTAGGTCTCTTACCAAACCATCTATTACGCCCGGCTTTACCGATGGTTAAATTTAAATGATTTATATTACCTACACGACCAATTGTTGCATAACATTCTTTAGCGATTAAACGAACCTCTTTAGAAGGTAATTTTATAGTTACATAGTCGCCTTCCTTAGCAAGTAAACGTGCAGATGTACCTGCTGATCGTACTAGTTGACCACCTGCATTAGGATAAATTTCTATATTATGTATTTCATAACCTAAAGGTATTTTTTCAAGTGGCAGAGAATTGCCTACGATAAGTGGAGAATTTGGTCCTGAAGAGATCTTGCTACCAACTTTCAATGAATCTGGCCACAATACATATCTTTTTATACCATCTTGATAATTTAATAAAGCAATTCGAGCTGTTCTATTTGGGTCATATTCGATAGCAACAACTTTTGCTTCATAATTTGTTAATCGACGTTTAAAATCGATTTTACGATAACGTTTTTTATGTCCGCCACCTTTATGTCGAATTGTTATACGACCTTGATTATTCCTACCTTTAAAGGAATGATTTCTTATAATCAATTTTTTCTCGGGCGTTGACTTTGTGATCTCGCTAAAATCAGATCGAACAGTATGTCTTGTTGATGGTGTATATGGTTTAAAGAAATATATTCCCATTTTTTTATTTAATTCTTAGATACCTAAACTTTTTCTTTCCATTCGAAAGAAATCGAGACTATCAGATGGTGATAATTTAATAAGAGCTTTTTTATAAACTGGACGATATCCAACAAAACGATTAACACGACGTTTTCGACGTGGTAAGTTTGTTGTATGAACTTTGACAATTTTAACTTTAAACAAGTGTTCAAAAGTTTCTTTTATACTTGTTTTATCCATTTCTTTATCTACTAAAAAACTATACCAATTCTTTTTATACAGTTCGTTTGCTTTTTCAGTAATTAAAGGATATTTAAGACTGTCAATCAGAATAAACTCATCAAGTTTTGATAAACTTGTTGATCGAGCTAAATCGATATTCATAATTTATTATTTTGTTTTCATTTTGATTAAAATTAATTTACAGAAACTTAGAGCGAATTTTAAGAAATGCATCTAAAGTAAAAATAAATTTTGTTGGTTTTGTAAAATTAGCTAAAGTCAATTGTTTTTCATTTATAACATTTGCTTTTGAAATATTCGATGAAGCCCTTTTAAAATTTTCACCAAAATTCTTATATTCTTGTTCAGATAAAATCAATCGAATTGCTTGAGATGATTTTTTATTGTTTTCGGATTTTATTAGTGATGTAAATAAATTTTTTATTTCGTTTGTTTTTTGGATATTGCTTAATGGGGTAGCAATTAATGATTGAACGATTAATATTCGTTTTTGTTTATATGCTAAACGTAATAAAAGCTTTATAGCTAAGCAATACTCTTTTTTATTTATTTTTATTTTGCTTTGTTTTGGTTTAGGTCCAAAGCAAACACCACCACCTTTCCATAAAGGAGATCGAGATGAACCAGCTCTCGCGCGACCAAGGCCCTTTTGACGCCAAGGTTTTTTACCACCACCTCTGACTTCGGATTTTGTTTTTGTAGAAGCTGTGAACTCGCGACGATTAAAATAGCTTGTTAAAACCCGATTTAAAAATGTTTCATAATCAGGCTCAGTAAAACCTAATTGTTGGTATTTATAATGTCTACAAAAATAACCATAAAGCCTAGATTGTTTGCGGTTTTGAACTGATTGAATTGATTGAAAAAAATTTGTTTGATTAAAAATCTTTTCATCAATAACTTTCCTTGTAGTAAAAGGAATTGTTTTTAGTATCGGAACGAAAAGTTTACGATTCATTTGAAGTTCCTTAAGTTTTTAATTAAAAGGTTGATTTACTTTTATTTTCTAATAAATAAAAGTTATGTTTTATTTTGAATTTTTGTATGAAGGAACTAAATTAACTAAATTACCTGATTTGCCAGGAATAGCTCCATGAACTGCAACAACACTTTCTTCTGAATGAATTTTAATAATTTGAAGATTTTTTATAGTTGTTTGTGTACCACCTTTACGTCCGGCCATTCTTTTACCAGGATAAACTCGTCCTGGTGTACTACCCGCACCAATTGACCCAGGAGCTTTATGGTTTTTAGATCCGTGACTCATTGGTCCACGAGCAAAATTATATCTTTTAACAGTACCACAAAAGCCTTTACCAATACTTTTTCCTATAACGTCAACAAATTGTCCAGTTTCGAACATTCCAACATCAATAACTTGTCCAATAGAATATTCTTCTAAATTTTGCACCCTATATTCGCATAAATACGAACAACTGCTGACATTTGAACGTTGTAAGTGGCCCTTCTCTGGTTTATTTGTTTTTTTATAAATTGGTGACTCATTATTCAATATAAATCCAAAACCAAGTTGAATTGCATCATATCCATCTTTTTCTTTGGTTTTTATATGGGTAACGATTGAAGGACCAACCTTAATTAAAGTAATTGGTATAGCAATATTTTTTTCTATATCAAAAATTTGTGTCATACCAATCTTAATACCTAAGCTTCCAATTTGCACAATCGACCTTTTTAATTGAAATTACTAATAAAAAATAAGTTTAAACAAATAAAAAAAATAAGAAAATAACCCTATAAACTACGTTTATTTATGATATCAGATATAACTATCCTACAATATTTATATAAAATAAAAAATTTTCTAGTACCTAATAACGCGAAAACTGTCCTGGTTTTGCCCACTTCTCAAAGTTTGTGTCAACTACATTAAAGTCGACAAGAGGAGATTGTAATGGGGTTTGCGTCATGAGAAGTAAATAATAATGAATTTGGATGAAAATGAAGGAGATATCTTACCTTCAGGATCGAAAACACTCCATCCGGCGCCCGTTAATCGGGAGGGAGTTTTCCAATCCAAGATAAACAGTGGTAATGATTAGAACAGATTAATCCCAACCTTTTTCCGACTGTGATAAGACATAATTTGCTACGTCTTCGATATCGCTATCATCTAGACGGCCACCAAAAGCAGGCATTGCGTTTTTCCCATTTGTGACTTGATAAGTAATAGCATTAACACTATTCATTCCATTTGCTTCAAGTACATCCTTCTTTAATGTCTTCTCTGGAATAATAACATTGTTCCCACCTGCATGGCAAGCGGAACAGTTTGCACTAAAGATTCGCTCACCATTTTCTAAATCGGCTGCCACTGCGAAGCTAGGAGCAAGGCTAGAAAGAATAACACTCACCAAAATACGTTTTAAATTCTCTGAGTTCATGATTTCTCCTGAAGGTTGAGATTGGCCTTCTACAAATTAAACTATTAGTAATAAATTTTTCCCCCACCCCATTTTTCCGAATCAATTTTCGGTTGCATAAGGATGTGACCTGCAATAGTTTCTAGATCATCTTCGCTTAAAGAACGCATTTTTGGGAAGATATCTGCACTCTTAATACTAGGATGGATTTCTGCAATAGATTCTAGACCATCATAAGTTGTAGGGTTTTTCATATAGTTTACCAGAGCTTCTACATTATCGCGTGCTGGTGTGGCTAAACTTAATGATTCTAAGTCTAATCCTACGTTTGGATTTGTTTTTGTTAATCCACCAACGTGGCATTGTCCACATGAAGCATTAAAAAGCCTTTTACCACGTTTTACTTGCTCTGGTGTTAATGTAACTTGGCTACCTTGAGCATTTGCACGAACTGTACGAGTTGCTTCGTCTAGCTCAATTGCTAAAGCAGGAACTAACGGTAAAAAAGCAGCGAAAAGAGAAAAAGGAAGGAAGGGTCTTATCATATGTAAATTTTAGACTTCAAACTTCGGTATGAAAGGGAAAACCAAGAAAATTCAATTAATAAAATTAGGATTCATCGTTTGAAGCACTTTGTTTTGAAGCTGATTTTAAAATTTCAGCAGGATTACGTAGTGCTTGAACATCATCAGGATTTAAAACTAAAACTTGACTTGCTTTAGGGGATTGTGGATTATCTAAATCTACCAAAAGAGTACAACCAGATTCAAGTTTTGGATGATCTAGTAATAAAGTTTCTGAAATTGGATCTTCAACCCATTTGGTGATTGTCCGACGTAATGGACGCGCTCCATAAGCAGGATTAAACCCTTCTCGACGAATCAAATTGAGTAGTCTACTAGTGATTAAAAAAGAATAGCCCTTTTCTGCAAGTCTGTCATCGACATCTTGAAGCATTAAGAATGCGATATCATTGATGCTATTTTGGTTCAAGGGATAAAAAACTACGATTTCATCCAATCGATTTAAAAATTCTGGACGAAATCGAGTTTCTAGTATAGGCATTAATTCTTTTTTAAGTTTTGTTTCATTTGCATCTGTTCTTGATGGATGATTGTCACAAAAAGTTAATATCGTATCAGCTCCCATATTAGAAGTTAAAAAGATAATTGTATTAGCAAACGAAACTATTCTACCATTACTATCAGATAGTATACCATCATCTAGAATTTGAAGTAATAAATTAAATACATCGGGATGAGCTTTTTCCATCTCATCAAACAAGACAATTGAATAAGGCTTTGTTAAGACAGCATCTGTCAATTGACCACCCTCTTCATAACCCACATAACCTGGAGGTGAACCAATCAATCGTGAAACTGTATGTTTTTCCATATATTCAGACATATCTAGACGAATAAGTGATCTTTGTGATCCGAAAAGATATTCAGCTATCTTTTTTGTAAGTTCCGTTTTGCCAACTCCTGTTGGACCTATTAATAGGAAACTACCTATTGGACGATCTGGATTTCGCATCCCAGCCGCATAACGAAGTAATGACTTTGATATGACTTGGATGGCTCTGGGTTGACCTATAATGCTGCCAGTTAATTCTGGACCCAGGCCACGAAATCGAACCTTCTCATCTTGGCTAAAGTTTGTTAGAGGTAACCCTGTCCATTCTGCTACAACACGAGCAACAGTTCCTGCCGTTACTACAATTTGGCCTGTCATAGTTATAGCAAAATCCGCCTTCATAACATCATTTTTGTCTGAAGGGTCTTTTGTTAGAGTTTCATCTTCTTTTCCAGAATTGATTGCTTCTACTTTTTCTTCCTGTTTATTAGATTCTTCCGGCCACTCTTCACTGTACGAAAATCTATCTAATTGAACTTGATTATGTAATCCCTCAATTTGCATTAGTTTTTTATAAGAATACTTCATACTCGATCTCCTAAAACTTTTTTAAAACTTAGTTCAAATATTTTATACTATTTTCACTGAAAAGTCTTTTAATTTTTTAATTTTATTATAGTAAGAAATAATGTAATTATCCAGTCATAGACTTAAAACAATTAAAGAATTATGAATCAAAATATATTAAATGAGAATTTGAGTGAAAAAGGTGAACTTGACAAAGTATTATAGTTCGTGATAATGTTTATTTCGTGGAGTCTATTCCACACCCTGCTACTAAACTTAGTGGGTAAATACCCGCGAAGGTCCTAACTAAGTAGGGGCGGAGAAAGAACAAGGAGATCCTACGAAGAGTTTGATCCTGGCTCAGGATGAACGCTGGCGGTATGCTTTACACATGCAAGTCATACGGAATTTAGTTTCGGCTAATATTCAGTGGCGGACGGGTGAGTAACACGTGAGAATTCGCCTTTAGGAGGAGGATAACAGGGGGAAACACCTGCTAAAACTCCATATGCCTTCGGGTCAAACAGAGCAATCTGCCTAAAGAGAAGCTCGCGGCTGATTAGCTAGTTGGTAGGGTAAAGGCCTACCAAGGCGACGATCAGTAGCTGGTCTGAGAGGACGATCAGCCACACTGGAACTGAGACACGGTCCAGACTCCTACGGGAGGCAGCAGTGAGGAATTTTCTGCAATGGGCGAAAGCCTGACAGAGCAATACCGCGTGAGGGAAGAAGGCTTACTGAGTTGTAAACCTCTGTTACCTAAGGAGGAAGATCTGACGTTACTTAGGAGACGAAGCATCGGCTAACTCCGTGCCAGCAGCCGCGGTAAGACGGAGGATGCAAGTGTTATCCGGAATTACTGGGCGTAAAGCGTCTGCAGGTGGTTTCTTAAGTCCACTGTTAAACCTTGAGGCTCAACCTCAATTCAGCATTGGAAACTGGGAAACTTGAGTATAGTAGGGGTAGAGGGAATTTCCAGTGGAGCGGTGAAATGCGTAGATATTGGAAAGAACACCGATGGCGAAGGCACTCTACTGGGCTATTACTGACACTCAGAGACGAAAGCTAGGGGAGCAAATGGGATTAGATACCCCAGTAGTCCTAGCCGTAAACGATGGATACTCGATGTTGGGCGTATCGACCCGTCCAGTGTCTTAGCTAACGCGTTAAGTATCCCGCCTGGGGAGTACGCTCGCAAGAGTGAAACTCAAAGGAATTGACGGGGGCCCGCACAAGCGGTGGAGGATGTGGTTTAATTCGATGCAACGCGAAGAACCTTACCAGGATTTGCTATAAGTTAGGTTTCTTGAAAGAGGAACTTTTATCTGCTTATACAGGTGGTGCATGGCTGTCGTCAGCTCGTGTCGTGAGATGTTGGGTTAAGTCCCGCAACGAGCGCAACCCTTGTTTCTAGTTCATTTGTCTAGAAAGACTGCCGGTGACAAACCGGAGGAAGGTGAGGACGACGTCAAGTCATCATGCCCCTTACATCCTGGGCTACACACGTCCTACAATGGGTAAGACAATAAGTTGCCAACCTGCGAAGGTGAGCTAATCTTTGAAACTTATTCTAAGTTCGGATTGCAGGCTGCAACTCGCCTGCATGAAGGTGGAATCGCTAGTAATCGCTGGTCAGCTACACAGCGGTGAATTCGTTCCCGGGCCTTGTACACACCGCCCGTCACACCATGGGAGCTGGTTGTACCCGAAGTCATTATCCTAACGAAAGAGGGAGATGCCGAAGGTAAAACTCGTGACCGAGGTGAAGTCGTAACAAGGTAGCCGTACCGGAAGGTGCGGCTGGATGACCTCCTTAAAGGAGAACTAGTATATTAATCTAGTTCGAGAGTCGATTAGGACCTTTTAAATTTAAAAAGGAACAAATCCTTAAAAAGGGCTATTAGCTCAGTTGGTTAGAGCACACCCCTGATAAGGGTGAGGTCTCTGGTTCAAGTCCAGAATAGCCCAGCTGGGGGTATAGCTCAGCTGGTAGAGCGCTGCCTTTGCACGGCAGATGTCAGCGGTTCGAGTCCGCTTACCTCCACACCCTAATTCTAGCTAAGTCTTCCTTTGATTTTTAATTCAAGATAAGGAAGGGCTTGTGGGGGATACCTTGGCATCCAGAAGCGAGGAAGGACGCGATTACCGGCGATACGCTCCGGGGAGCTGGTAGTAAGCTTTGATCCGGAGGTTTCCGAATGAGGAAACTCCCTTGAACTTCTTCTTTAATTCATAGAGAAGAAAGAGTGAACCCGGAGAATTGAAACATCTTAGTAACCGGAGGAAAAGAAAGTAATAACGATTCCCTTAGTAGTGGCGAGCGAAACGGGAACAGCCCAAACCAGTTTTTTGACTGGGGTTGTGGGATCAAAGATTTTATTCAGTTTAATTTTTGTTTTGAGTACGTGAAAAAATAGGTGGAAGCCTATACCAAAGAAAGTGATAGTCTTGTATTCTAAAATCTCTCCAAAAATTAATTGATTTGACTATTTGTCATTAATCTTCGACTCCCGAGTAGCATGGAGCACGTGAAAT